ATGTTGGTTGATCGTATATTTCATTATAGTTATATGATTCAGAGTATCATTTCCTATTTGATCCCTTTGAATTCCATATTCGAAGTTGCGATCGGATCTATTCATTAAAAAGAATCGATTCGATACATTTCTTATGTACCCATAATATTGGAGATTTCGGATCAATCTATATTGATTGACTGCCTCCATTATGTTGTTGCTAGCAAATACCGCTGTTTTTAGTTTGGGATCTTCCAACTCATTCCCGCAGTAGATCCGGACCGATTTTTTTCTGATCCTTCGAGAAAAAGATTCATTCTCCTCATAAAAAAGAGGAGGTAGAACCAATTTCTTTTTCGATTCATCTCTGGAGTTGAATACCTCATTCAAGAATCTTTTTTGATCCAACCCGTAGGAATCAATAGAAAAGGCAAATCCCCTATGAAACACCAGATCCGGCTCGGTTATTGATAGAGTGAATAGATCCGCCATTTCTGGGAATTTCTCTTCTGATTCAAAAAAATCGTGGCGTAACGCGTATCCCCCTTTGTTCCGGTCATGGAATAGATGAAAGAAATCAAAAAATGGATTTTTGTTCAAGAATGAAATCTTATTGGAACTGTCCATATCCGGTTCATCCTTCGGAACCAGATTCGGGATGTGATATGGTTCCGAAGGATGAATTGAGACGGTATCTTGTAAATACGTAATTATCTTGAATATATCAACCATTTCTTTCTTTTCCGCTCGCCTGGAAGGGACAAAAGAAACATCTTGTTTTTTCTTCAACAATTTAGGATCTCTAGTGGACCTCTCAGTAGGATTCGAACCCAGATGAAGTTCTGACCATCTGTCAGAGAAAAAAGAACGAATTGATCTTGTAGGATTCCCAAGAAATTCTTCGATTTCTTCCGGAAGCAGATGATTATTCATCCGCTTCTCAGGTTCTGTGAATAGCCAGGACATGGAGGAAGATCCAAAAAGGCATTTCGGGAATCGATCTGATTCTATCTCTGTTCGTTCCGTTTGAAGAAAGGAAGGATCCCAAAGAATCGATCTCTCTTTTAGTTGCTGAATCTCTGTTTGATCGATCAATGTGTGATATTCTGAATTCTCATTTCTAACGGAATCGAAATGATCTCTGGATTGATCAGAAGAAGATCCTTTCCATTGGCTAGAATCCGTTACTTGAACGAAAATAGATCTTGTGGAATCATATTGAATATTTGACAATACATTCCGTACCTTGCTAAAAAACCGATCCTTGTTTACCAACCACACATTGTCTAACCAAATCCAATTCTCTCTCGAGACGTTCCTCAAAAAATCCGATTCGTGCTGATTCTTCCCCCAACTAACGAAGAGATCTTGGCGGAATTGCCACATATGAAATTGAGCACAATTTTGCAAAGAAAGACCCCACTTGTTTCTCGAGAAGAGATGAGAAACATGCTCAATATCATTGGATTGCATAGTTGCCCCAGCTCCTTGTTGTTTGAAGAAACTCTCCCCCTGAATTGGTCTTTTTTCACGAAAAGCAGACATGAGATAACAAATCAAGTCTTTCCCTAAGATTTCGAATAGCTGTCCCGAATTCAAGTTGATTATGTTTCGTTTCTTCCTCGGAGAAAGACGATCAAACAATTCCCAATCATGGTCCTTGCGGATCGGATCATCCGTATAGGATAAAAAAAGAAACTCCAGATATTTGCTATCTTTCTCTTTGAATGAGATCTCAATTCCAGCTACGGTTTCATTAGATATCTGACAACTAGAATCCCTCTTTTTTCCGATCCGGTTCCTCCACCACCGCGAACCCCGGTTAGATTCAGGCATGATACGCTTTTTATTTATTGGGATAACCCAAGTACTCTCTTGCGGATCCATGAAACAACTCTCAGAAATCTTTTTCCCTTTTGGAAGATACAGGAGCGAAACAATCAACCTATTTCTATTGGAAGACCAAAAAGATTCTTCCAATGTCTCCTTTCTGGGTCCAATGGAATTCATAGGTATAGGAAGAAGCCCCATCAAATAGAGATTTTTTCTTTCGACCATCTTTCGATTGTTAATACGAGATAGAAGGACCACTACTACAAGCAGTACTAAACCTTTGATCGTGAAATATCGATTGCTTGTTGCACCCTGTGAATCACGTGAAAGTAGGATACTCCAAATTCGGGGGTCAAAGAGTTTCATAAAACGTTCTTGGTGGAAAAAAATGTGAGTGAAAGATCCCACTGAATCAAATTTGATCCATGAATCTAAGAAATAGTGAGAATTCTTGATCTCTCTCAATATCTCTCTCAATTCGAATATCCAGGATTTGAATTGATGTCGTTTCATTGATTCCTCCTAAAGATTTCATTTCAATTGGAATTTGGTTATTCACGATGTACGATGATCCCTGTTAAGCATCCATGGCTGAATGGTTAAAGCGCCCAACTCATAATTGGCAAATTCGTAGGTTCAATTCCTGCTGGATGCACGCCAATGGGAACATTCAATAAGTCTATTGGAA